TTATCTTTAGCCAATGATCCAATAATAGAAGAAATTGGAATTTTGCTATCCAATTTGATTCTAACATTATCTATTAGAAATGAGTTTTCTAGCATTTGACTACGTACCACTAAAGGGTTTAATCGCAAACTTGACAGATAACCCATAAACTCTAAATTATCTTTAGATAATTGATTTATATTGACCTTTTGCGATTGAAACCATACGGAAAAATAACATTGCCATAAATTAACAAAATAATATTTCCATTTATTCATCAGAAGCGGCGTATCCTTTGTTGCCAGAATGCATCTTCCGTGATATCTAACATAATGTATGAAAGGATCCTTGAGCAACCCTAGGATCGCTGGAAAATTATTAACAAAGACTTTTAAAAAATGTTGTATTTTTCCATAGAATAAACGTCGTTCAAAAAGGACTTCATAAGATGTCGATCGTAAATGCGAAGACCGCTTACGTAGAAAAAAAAAGATGGATTCGTATTCACATACATGAGAATTATATAAGAACAAGAAAAATCTTGGATTCAAAATTGATTTTTTTTTAATATAAAAATTCTTCCAATTGCAATACTCGTATAGACAGAACCGAAAAAAATGCAAAGAAGAGGCATCTTTTACCCGGTAACGTAGAGTTTGAACCAAGATTTCTAGATGGATGGGGTAAGGTATTAGTACATCTAATACATAATTAAAATGTGATAATTTGTCTTCTAAAAAGGGAAATATTGAATGAATTGATTGTAAATTATAAGATTTTTTGAATTGTTTTCCTTCGAAAGAGGATCCTAATCTTAGGGAAAATGGAATTTCTACAATCACTGCAAATAAAACGGATATCATTTGATAATAGAAAAGACTAGTATGCCCCAAAAAGTGATTTTGGTTCAAATCCTTAGTGGGAATAATCAAACGATTCTGTTCATACATTCGCAAAATTAAGCGTTTCACAATTAGTGAACTATATTTTTTGTCATAATCCGCATTTTCTAAGAAAACAGAGCGATTTCTATTTAATTTATTTAAACCATGATCATAAGCAAGTACATAAATATACTCCCGAAAAAAAAGTGGATATAGAAAACTCTGTTGCCGAGCCCGATCGAACTCTAAATATCCTTGAAATTTCTCCATTTGGATTGAAATTTGATTTGAACTGAAGGTAAAGTCTTTATTTTCTTGAGTTCTGAAATGACACATAGTGCGATACAGTCAAAATAAGGTATTAGACTACGAAAGCAATAGATACCTCATAAACAGGTAGACCGCTAACCGGATTCTCTATCTTTAATAGGTTTCTGTTCGTTATATTATAGAATAACAAAACAAGATGATTAGAAATCCTTTATTTTTTTAACCTAATCGCTCTTTTGATTTTGGAAATATATATATATATTTTTTTATCAATATACTGCTTCTTTTACACATCCATCTCCAACCTAATCCAAACAGACTAGGGAAAAAAATAATTAGGACTCATGAAAAAATTGATAATAACACGCAAGAAAAAAAATCCTTCCCATACCCGTATTAGGCACTAATTTATTTTTAACATTTAATTAGATCGGGTAATTTTTCAAATTACGAATGGAAGCTCGTTTCTTTTTTTTCCTGGAATCAGGAAAACTGGTTTTTTTATCCATCCATTTATATTTATTCACTCGACCCAAATTGGAATTCCTTTTTTTTTTTTTTTTCGACATCGAAAACAAGGTTGTACCGATCAGGAAAGCAAAAAAAAATGTTATCTGAATTCTCCCTTGATACGACATGCTATTTTTTCCATTCATTCCTTTCAGGATCAGTCGTGGTCTTACAAACTCTACCGCAGATCTGGACGAATCCTTTTCTTCATACAAATGTGTAAAAGATGCTAGTCGCACTTAAAAGCCGAGTACTCTACCGTTGAGTTAGCAACCCCCCCCAAAAAAAAAAAGAAAGTACTGCAAATATGTAGATACAACCAGAATAAAAAAAAACAGCAAAATCTAGTCATGTGTGCGTCAGGGATAAATGGATCTATTTATCTATGAGAGAATTATATTTGGTCCATACACTGTTGTCAATATGATTGTGAATTTTGAATATAGTGAAAAGAATAGAAAAAAAATAAAAAAGCTTAACCCCCTGGTTTGTTAGTTCATACAATGAATGAAAACTAAGCCAGTTTGGGTAGTCTCAAATCTTTTTATACTTTTTTAGACCCATTCTTTATATTATAGCCTTTAATTTTTTATGAATAATGAATAAATTATTCATATAATAATATATATATTTAGAAAATAATATATTACTATCTATGATTCGTTTTATTCAGAATTAATATATTCTTTTATATACAGTATTTTTTTCTATACAGTAAAAATTTTTTTTTATACAAAAACTAGAATTTATATAATATGGATAAAAATTTATTTTCATAAATTTGTTTATGATTTATAAAACATAGTAGTTATTAGCAGGGTATTTTTTAGTATTCGTACCTTAGGAGAAAACTAATAATAAATCAAAATTCTAATAAATCAAAAAAAATATGATGGAAGGGAAAGAGGAGGAAAGAAAGGAGTAGATCAAATTTGATACCAAACTATATATGAGTCTTTCACATCCTCTTTTTTATATTTCATTAATTCAATTTCGTTTTATTAAGACTTAATTCCGTAAAAATCCCTGCCTTCTTTGAAATATCATAAACTGTTCTTGTTGGTTGAGCGCCTTTTTTAAGAAAATCGAGAATAGCAGGAAGATTTAAATAAGTTTGATTAGTTATCGGATCATAAAAACCCACTTTGCGAAGATCTCTTCCTTCTCTTCGGGATCGAACATCAATTGCAACGATTCGATAAACGGCTCATTGGGATAGATGTATATGAATAATACCCCCCCCTAGAAACGTATAAGAGGTTTTGGCCTCGTACGGCTCGAGAAAAAAAATTCAATGAGTAGAAGTTAACTCTCTGTATAAAAATAAAATTCAAATATTAAATAGATTAATAAAAACATTCAATCAATTAGCCAGTATTGAAACCCTAAATATTTTTTTCCATAAAAAGCATTCGTAACATTCGTACTCTCGTAACTCAAGTTAAATAACTCTCAAATATCTCAACAGAGAATCCTTAAGTACTTTTTTTATTGAGTAGTCTCTAACCCTTTTTTTGTTTGTCTCATTTTTTAGAATCAATTTTGATTCTTCATTCTGATCTAGTTGTTCAAACAATTGAAAACTGGATTTCCTTGTTTCAGGATTCTTTATCCTTACTTTGAATCTTTGGGTTTAGACATGACTTCGGTGATCTTGAATCGTTTTATTAAAAAAGGGCAGCAACAAGCCCCTTATTTTGTTTATGATTTCTTTTCTTTCTATCAAAGAATCATACAAACGCTTGATTCACGCATAATAGACTTTTGATTCAAAGAATTTTACAATTTTAAGAAAACTCCCTTTTCCATTGTAAAATTGCTTGAAAAGGCTTTTTTTTCAATATAAAAATAAAAAGACTTACGAAGTTGTTCCAACTTATTGATTCGCACTAACCCTGGATCCTTACTCCTGCGAAAGGAATAAAAAAAAACTTTCTATTCTCCTCGAGCTCCACCCTGTACTCTTTTTTATATTCCAAAAAAGAGTAGGACTCTAGTAAAATAGAACACAAAATGTCGAGTCAAGAGCACCTATATTCCTATATAAAAAGTGGCGGATCAAAAAATCCACAGCAGATCATGTCCTTCAATTCAAGTCGCACGTTGCTTTCTACCACATCGTTTTAAACGAAGTTTTACCATAACATTCCTCTAGTTTGTGTAATTGATTCAATTATGGAATCATGAATAGTCATAGTTCAGTCAGTATATCGTAATCTATACTTTTTCTTTCTCTATGAATGGAATAGTGAATTTACGCGTAAAAGGTTCAGTCAGAATTCAAATTAATCCCATATTAGATTGTATATATGTAAAATCTAAATTTGAATAGAAATCTATATTTATATATATAAATATATATATTTTTTTTATTAAAACTCTTACAATCTATGGTTCTACCTTACTTACCCGCATCACACACAAATTAAAAAAGCAAATAGATTTTTTTGAATTCGGTTGAAATGATGAAAAATCAGTTTATTCTTCTTTTCATTTCAATATTTTATTCTTAAAAAATATTGGATTTTTAAACAGAAAGAGAAAGGTGGTGTACAAAGACAATAGAAGATTGATTCCGTAATGACTGTACTCTGGGACGGAAGGATTCGAACCTCCGAATAGCGGGACCAAAACCCGGTGCCTTACCGCTTGGCTACGCCCCATTTCGATTTTTATTCAAGACTACTAAAAGAGTAATATTGCTATTGGTTGTTCGTCAATTCAATTTAAGCCAAAATTAAATATAGATTACATTGGGGCTAGAGTTTTGACACGTGTAAATAGCAAATCAAACTTACTTTATTGATCATTACATAGAATTCAATTAAGATATTGTATGAAAATATTATTTCTTTAATTCTCATAAGAGAATGAAAGGATTTTTGATTGAGTAAGTTCAACAAAGTCTTTTTAGACTATCTTTCTTTATTTTTTTCCTTATATAAAAAATATATTTATAACTCAATCAAAATAAAATTATCCACAAGAACACCAATTTTTGTTATGCTTAATATATTTAATTTGATCTGTATTTGTTTTAATTCTGCCCTTTTTTCAAGTACTTTTTTAGTCGCCAAATTGCCGGAGGCCTACGCCTTTTTGAATCCAATCGTAGATGTTATGCCCGTAATACCGCTTTTCTTTCTTCTCTTAGCCTTTGTTTGGCAAGCCGCTGTAAGTTTTCGATGAAATTCTTAATACTGTCTTAAAAAAATTCACGATTTTTATTCTTCCAACAATTCAAAAGATCAAAAAAATCTTGACGTATGACCGAACTCTCAATTCAAACATTGAATTTTTTTGGTAACCATACTAAATCTGGATCATTCTATTTCCTAAATTTTCTCCTCTTTTCCCTAAATGAAAGAACCTAATTAGATTCGAGTTCACCAAAAACAATATCTAGATGTTGGTATGCAAATCTGTTTGAATATGAAAGACTCGACTATTATCTTATTAGAAATGACTTTCTGAAACCTTTTTTTTTCTAGAACAAAAGAAATCACTGGATTTATTGGTATCAAAATTAGATATTTGGTATAAAAATAGAGAATCTATTCTCTTTTTTTTTTAAGTAAGATCTTGGAGATTGTGTAATGCTTACTCTCAAACTTTTTGTATACACTGTAGTTATATTCTTTGTTTCTCTCTTCATATTTGGATTCCTATCTAATGATCCAGGACGTAATCCGGGACGTGAAGAATAAAAAAAGAAAGGTTTTTTATTGCTTTATTTAATTAGTGGAAATGCTCTAATTTTATTAGGATTTTATCTATTACATCAATCAAAAGGAGAAAGGGAAAGAGAGGGATTCGAACCCTCGGTACGATTAACTCGTACAATGGATTAGCAATCCAACGCTTTAGTCCACTCAGCCATCTCTCCTAATCGAAAAGGGATACTTATTAAGTTCCATTAGACAAAAAAAGGCTTGAAAAAGAACCTTCTCCACTTTATTCTTAAAAAGTTTTCTTTTTTTGTATAGATTATTCTTTATATTATATATTTTTTCATTTTATAATTTTATATATTTTATTATATATATATAATTTCTTTTTTATTATATATATATATATAACTTATCAGATATTTATATATATATAATTTATCAGATATTTATATATATAATATATATATATATATTACTATTATATAACTTTTTTTATAGAACTTTCTCAGTAATTCTATTTACATAAATTACATAAAAAATTTAGATAAAGATTAGATAAAGAAAAGGCGCGAAAGAAAAATAAATAAAACCACAATAATAGAAATAGAAATAGAGAATCCTTTTTTTATTTTGTCTCGCCAAAACACAAGTAAAAGATCTTTTTTATTTTAATAGCCTGGCCTGGTCAGTTCCCAGCCGGGCCTTTTTTTGTTAAAGTTAAAAAGACTCATCCGATGGATTTTTAGACAAAAAAGATCTGAAATTGAAAAAAAAAATGGAATCAGCTTTTACTAATTTTATTAAGTCTACGCGTCAACGCTAGAATTTTCTAATTTTTTGTTCAGATTTTTTTTATTACATACATCCCCGATTACTTTGTTCGACAAAAGGTCAATTTATATGCAATAATTGCATTGTAGCGGGTATAGTTTAGTGGTAAAAGTGTGATTCGTTCCTTTAATCCCTTTAATAGTTAAAGGGTCTCTCGGTTTGATTCATCTTCCGATCAAAAACTTTATTTCTTAAAAGGATTTAGTCCTTTCCCTTTCAATGAAAAATTCAAGGAAGATTATAGATTCTCGTAATTTGTATCCAAAGACTCTAATTAATTGTAAATTTGGATTATGAAATTCCGAAACATAATTTTTGAATTGGATTACTATATTACAATTCAATAAGTATAACAAGAGGATCCATGGATAAAGCTAGAAAAGTTTCTTTCTAATCGTAACTAAATCTTCAATTCTATTCATTGTTTGGTATAGAAAAAATTGAAGCAAAATAGCTATTAAACGAGAACTTTAGTTTACTAAAGACATCGACATATTATATTGTTTTAGCTCGGTAGAAACAAAATACTTTTCCTAAGGATTCCGTTAAATAGAAATAAAGAACGAAGTAACTAGAAAGATTGTTTGAGTTTATCTTCTAGAAGGATCATCTAGAAAGCAAAATTTTCTGTGAAAGCACCCAGACGGAAAAAAAAGCTAACATAGATGTTATGGGTCGAATTTTGATTTTATTCCCGTCTTATTTTATTTGGGAATTTATCCATCCATCATAAAGGAGCCGAATGAAACCAAAGTTTCATGTTCGGTTTTGAATTAGAGACGTTAAAAATATAAAAATGATCAATCGACGTCGACTAAAACCCTTAGCCTTCCAAGCTAACGATGCGGGTTCGATTCCCGCTACCCGCTCTAAATTCAAAATTGCCCAGACAATTTTCTCTATTAGAATTGTCTAATAGCAATTGTGTATTGAATTCACTTCAATACACAATTGCTAAAAAAATTTCGCACATTCTTTTTTTTAACAATTGGAAAGTCAAAAAAAGCGTCCATTGTCTAATGGATAGGACATAGGTCTTCTAAACCTTTGGTATAGGTTCAAATCCTATTGGACGCAATATCAATATAGATATAAATATATTGATATTTATCTATTTTTTCCATTTCTATATAAAATATATAATATATTTTTAGTCTATTTAGAAAAAAGATAAGAAAGAAATAGAATCAGAAAGAAATTCTGAATGCTTTAAAATTTCATATTAAACAGATATTAGTTATATACTTCTTTCTATTATATATATATTTAACTTAATATACTTCTATTTATAGTTATAGAATTTCTTAAAAATTGAATTAAAGAATAAAATTTACTAAAGAATCAAAAATAAGAAT